TTTATTATTTATATAAAATTTATTAATTGTGGTTTAATAAATTTTAATAAAAATTAAATTAAAAATAGATTAATAAAATTTTTATTTAAACGTAAAAAAAAAAACATAGATTTTTTTTATGTTTATATATATATATATATTAAATATTTATATTATAAAAATTATATTAATATATTAAATTTTTAATTTATTAATTATATATATATATATATTAATTTTTAATTAATTAAAATAATATTTTTATAATATATTTTTATTTAATTGAATTATAATTGATTTATAATAAAAATTAATTTTTATAATCATATTACTGAAAATAAGTAAGAGAAATAATAAAAATTTATTAATGTATATTAAATATAAACGTAAAAAAAAAAAAAAAAAAAATGAAATCTATGCAAAAAATTGATTGAATAAATAAATTTTTTATGTTTTAAATATTTTATTATAAATTTGTTTTACATGTAARTTTTAGTATGAAATTTTAATTATTTTAAAAATGGTTAATTTAAGATAAACAGTAATTAAAATTAAAAATTTAAGAAATTAAGATTTAGTAATATTTAAATTAATAACTAATTTTGTGCCAGCAGTTGCGGTTAAACAAAGATTAAATTAAATTAATTCAGTATTTAATAAATAAATATATATGTTAAATTAAATATTAAATTATTAGGTAAAATTTTAATTTAATTAAAAATTATTTTTAATTTATGATTTTATAAATTTTATTATAAACTAGGATTAGATACCCTATTATTAAAAATTTAATAAAAAATACTAAAATAGTAAATAAATTATTATTGAAACTTAAATAATATGGCGGTATTTTAGTTCATTTAGAGGAATCTGTCTAGTAATTGATAATCCACGAATAAATTTACTTAATTTATAATTTTGTATATCATTGTTAAAAAAATATTTTTAAATAAAAATAATATTTTAAAATTTAAAATAGAATTTAATTCAGATCAAGATGCAGATTATAATTAAGTTTAAGATGGATTACAATAAATTTATTTAAATGGAAAGAATTTTGTAAAATTTGATTGAAAGTGGATTTAAATGTAATTTTATTAAATTTATTAAAATGATTTAAAATTAAAATATGTACATATTGCCCGTCACTTTCATTTTAAAATTGAAATAAGTCGTAACAAAGTAGAAGTACTGGAAAGTGTTTCTAGAATGAACAAATTAGAGCTTGTAAAGTATTTCATTTACATTGAAAAGAAATTAAAATAATTAATTAATTTGAGGGGGAAAATTAATAAAATATAAATAATAAAAAAATTTTTAATGTTGGGGGATATTAAAGTATTTTTTTAAAAAAAAATAAATTATTTTATAGTAAATTAGTATTGAAAAATAAATTTGAAATAATTGAAAAATAAATTAATAAAAAAGTAATTTTTATTTAATGTATCTTGTGTATCAGAGTTTATTAAAAAAWATTTTTTAAATAAAAAAATCTCGAATTTAAAAGAGTTAATTAATTATAAAAGTTAATGTAGAAAAATTATTTTAAATAATTAATTTGAAATGAAATGTTAATCGTTTTTAAAGATATCTAGTTATTTTAGAAAAAAATTTAATTTAAAATTTAAAATATTTTATTATTAAATATAATTAATAATAAAATATTTAAAATTAAATATATTAAGGGATAAGCTTTAATATAAAAATTTATAATAAAATATATAAAATATAAAAATTTTAAAATTTATATTGTTTAAAAATTATAATTTATTATAAAAAATTTTATAAATAATAAAATTTAATTTAAAGTTTAATTTTGTATAAAATAATAATTTTTAATAAAATAAAATTAGAAATAATGATRAAATTAGTATATTAAAATAAAAATATAATTTAATTAATAAAAATTAAATTAAAGGAATTCGGCAAAAATTTATGTTCACTTGTTTAACAAAAACATGTCTTTTAGAAAATAATTTAAAGTCTGATCTGCCCACTGATATTATATTAAAGGGCTGCAGTATATTGACTGTACAAAGGTAGCATAATCAATAGTCTTTTAATTGAAGACTTGTATGAAAGATTTGATGAGATATAAACTGTCTCTAATTTATAGATAAAATTTAATTTTTTAGTTAAAAAGCTAAAATAAGTTTAAAAGACGAGAAGACCCTATAGAGTTTTATGTTAATTTTATTTGAGATTAAATATATAATTAAAAGTCAAAATTAAGAATAATATTTTGTTGGGGTGATAAAAAAATTTATTTAACTTTTTTTAAAAAATTTACATAAATAAGTGAATAATTGATCCATTAGTTATGATTAAAAGAAAAAATTACCTTAGGGATAACAGCGTAATATTTTTTTCTAGTACGAATAGAAAAAAAAGTTTGCGACCTCGATGTTGGATTAAGATAAAATTTAAATGCAAAAGTTTAAAATTTTGATCTGTTCGATCATTAAAATCTTACATGATCTGAGTTCAAACCGGTGTGAGCCAGGTTGGTTTCTATCTTTAAAATAATAAAATATTTTAGTACGAAAGGATCAAATATTTTTAATAATTAAATTTTAATGAATATTATTAATTAGTGTTAAACTATTTTGACAGAAAAATGTGATGATTTTAGAAGTCATAAATGTATAATTAAATTATATAAATAGTATATGATAATACAAGATTTATATAATGTTTTTATTGGTGTTTTAATTTTATTAGTAGGAGTTTTAATTGGAGTTGCTTTTTTAACATTGTTAGAGCGGAAAGTTTTAGGTTATATTCAAATTCGTAAAGGTCCTAATAAAATAGGTATATTAGGAATTTTACAACCTTTTTGTGATGCTATTAAATTATTTTCTAAAGAACAAGTTTATTTAAATTATTCTAATTATTTTTCTTTTTATTTTTCTCCTATTGTAAGATTTTCTTTATCTTTAATAATTTGAATAGTAATTCCTTATATATTTAATATAGTAGTTTTTAATTTAGGTTTATTATTTTTTTTATGTTGTACAAGAATTGGAGTTTATACTTTATTAATTGCGGGTTGATCTTCTAATAGAAATTATTCTTTATTAGGGGGATTACGGGCAGTGGCTCAAACAATTTCTTATGAAGTAAGATTATCTTTAATTTTAATGTCTAGTATTATTTTAATCATGGATTTTAATATAATTAAGTTTAGAGAATATCAGTATTTAGTTTGATTAATAATAATAATAATACCTTTAAGAATATGTTTTTTATCTTCTTTAATAGCTGAAACTAATCGAACTCCTTTTGATTTTGCTGAAGGGGAAAGAGAATTAGTTTCAGGATTTAATATTGAATATAGAAGAGGAGGATTTGCTTTAATTTTTTTAGCTGAATACTCTAGTATTTTATTTATAAGATTATTATTTGTAATTATTTATATAGGGGGATATGATTTAAATTTAATATTTTATTTAAAATTAGTATTTTTATCTTTTTTTTTTATTTGAGTTCGAGGTACATTACCTCGTTATCGATATGATAAATTAATATATTTATGTTGAAAAAGATATTTACCTTTATCTTTAAATTATTTATTATTTTTTATAGGAGTAAAAATAATTTTAATATATAAAATAAATTTAGTATAAATTAATAGAATATTTATATTCTTTCTTAAGTTTTCAAAACAAATGCTTATACAAGCTCATTAATTAAAATTATAAATTGAAAATTAATTTATCTCAAAATTTATTTAAAATTGGATTAATAATAAAATAAGAAAAATAAATTAATGTTAAAATTTGTCCTGTTATAATATAAGGTACTTCTACGGATCGTGCTCCGATTCAAGTTAATAAAATAATTGTTGTAATTAATATTCAAAATAAAATTTGATTTAAAGGATAGAATTGAATACCTTGAATTTTTTTATTAAATGTAAAAGGTAAAATAATTAAAATTAAAATAGATATTACTAGAGCTACAACACCTCCTAATTTATTAGGAATGGAACGAAGAATGGCATAAGCAAATAAAAAATATCATTCAGGTTGAATATGAATAGGAGTAACTAAAGGATTAGCTGGGATAAAATTATCTGGGTCTCCTAATAAATATGGGCTGATAATAGAAAGTAAAGTTAAAATTGAAATTAAAATAATAAATCCAATTAAATCTTTGAATGTGAAAAATGGGTGGAAAGGAATTTTATCTAAGTTTCTATTAATCCCTAAAGGATTATTTGATCCTGTTTGGTGTAAAAATAATAAGTGAATTATAGTTAATATTAAAATAATAAATGGAAATAAAAAATGAAAGGTATAAAATCGAGTTAAAGTTGCATTATCTACTGCAAATCCCCCTCAAATTCAATTTACTAGTATAGTTCCTAAATAAGGAATTGCAGATAAAAGATTAGTAATTACAGTAGCCCCTCAGAAAGATATTTGCCCCCATGGTAGAACATATCCTATGAAAGCTGTAGCTATTAATAAAAATAAAATAATAACTCCAATTATTCAAGTAAATTTTAAATTAAATGATTCATAGTAAATTCCTCGACCAATATGAAAGTAAATACAAATAAAAAAAAAAGATGCTCCATTAGCATGTAATGATCGAATTAATCAACCATAATTAACATTTCGACAAATATAATTTACTCTAAAAAATGCTAAATCAATATTTGCTGTATAATATATAGTTAAAAATAATCCAGTTAAAATTTGGGTTATTAAACATAAAGCTAGTAATGATCCAAAATTTCATCAAGATGAAATATTAGATGGAGTAGGAAGATCAATTAAAGAACCATTAATAATTTTAATTACTGGGTGATTTTTACGAATAGGTTTGAATATATTTATCATTAGTTACTAAATGACCGTAAAGGACCAAAAAAAATATTAGTAATTTTTACAATTGCAATTAATGTAATAAATAAATAAATAATTATTATTAATATTATTCAATAATTTTGTTTATTGTATAATTTAGATAAATTAAAATTATATTCATTATTAAAAAATAAAGTTGAATTAAAAAAATTAATTATTTCATCATTAAAAGAAAAATTTATTCAAGTTAAATTATTTTTAAATAAAATTCTAAAAATTAAAATAAATAAAATATAAATAATAGAAAATTTACTGATAAAATGAATTTTGAATAATTCATTAGAGGCTACTCTAGATACATAAATAAATAATACTAATAATCCTCCTAAAAAAATTAAAAAAAGAATATATGAAAATCAATAAGTATTAATTAATAGACCTGAAATTAAACATGTAAGAAGAGTTTGAGTTAAAATTAATAATCCTATTGCAAGAGGATGATTAATAAAATATAAAAAAATTGAAATAGAAATTAATAAAATAGATAAAAATATTTTTATAATATCAAAGAATAGTTTATAARTAAAATAATAATTTTGGAGATTATAGATAAAGAAAATCTTTTTCTTTGAAGTTTTTAAAGAATATTCTTATTTTTGATTTACAAGACCAAAGTTTTTTATTAAACTATAAAAACTTATTAACTAATGTTAAATATAAGATTAGTTATTATTATTATATTCATATTAGGAAATATAATTTTTGTTTCCAAACATAAACATTTATTAATTGTTTTAATAAGTCTAGAATTTATAGTACTAAGAATTTTTTTTTTAATACTATTATATCTTATAATAATTAATTATAATTTATATATATTAATGGTATTTTTAGTTTTTTCTGTTTGTGAGGGAGCATTAGGTTTATCAATTTTAGTTTCAATAATTCGAACTCATGGTAATGATTATTTTCAAAGTTTTAATTTAATTTAATGATAAAATTTTTAATAATAATAATTTTTATAATTCCATTATGTTTTAAAAAAAATATATTTTGATTGGTTCAAATATTAATAATGTTAATAATATTAATATTTATAAATTCTACTATTAGAATTATGAATTTTTGTAATTTAAGATATATACTAGGTTATGATATAATTTCTTATGGGTTAATTTTATTAAGAATTTGAATTAGAAGACTAATAATTATAGCAAGAGAAAGATTATATAAGAGTAATTTTTACTCTAATTTATTTTTATTAAATATTATTTTTTTAATAATAATATTATATTTAACTTTTAGAGTAATAAATTTATTTATATTTTATTTATTTTTTGAGAGAAGATTAATTCCGACTTTAATGTTAATTATTGGTTGAGGATATCAACCTGAACGAATTCAAGCGGGAATATATTTATTATTTTATACTTTATTTGCTTCTTTACCTTTATTAATAGGAATTTTTTATTTATATAAAAATATAAATTATATGATAATTTATTTTTTAAAATTTTATGATTATAATTTATTAATATTATATTTATGTTTAGTAATAGCATTTCTAGTTAAGATGCCAATATATTTTGTACATTTATGATTACCTAAAGCTCATGTAGAAGCCCCAATTTCTGGTTCTATAATTTTAGCTGCAATTATGTTAAAATTAGGGGGTTATGGATTATTACGTGTAATAATTATTTTACAAGAAATTAATATAAAAATAAGATTTATTTGAATAGTAATTAGATTAATTGGGGGATTTTATATTAGATTGAAATGTTTTTGTCAAATTGATATAAAATCATTAATTGCATACTCATCTGTTGCTCATATAAGAGTTGTTATTGGGGGGATTATAACTATGAATTATTGAGGTTATATAGGTTCCTATATTTTAATAATTGGCCACGGATTATGCTCTTCTGGTATATTTTGTTTATCTAATATAAATTATGAACGATTAAATAGTCGTAGATTATTTATTAATAAGGGTATAATAAATTTTATACCTTCTATAAGATTATGATGATTTTTATTAATATCTTCAAATATAGCTGCTCCCCCTTCATTAAATTTAATAGGAGAAATTAGTTTAATTAATAGATTAGTTAGATGATCTTGATTAAGAATAATTATATTAATATGTATTTCATTTTTTAGAGCTGGGTATAGATTATACTTATATTCTTATACTCAACATGGAAAATTTAATTTAGGAATTTATAGATTTTATACAGGTACTTCCCGAGAATATTTAATATTAATATTACATTGATTGCCTTTAAATATTTTAATTATAAAAATTGATTATAGAATAATTTGATTTTACTTAAATAATTTAAAAAAAATATTGATTTGTGGAGTCAAAAATATGAGAGATTTCATTTTAAGTCATTAATAAATTTTCTATTTGTTTTATTAGATTTTTTTTTTTATTTTTTTTTATATTAATTAATTTTTTTATAATAATTTATTTTATTATAAATAATATGGTTATTTTTTTAGAGTGGGAAATTATTTCTTTTAACTCAGTTAATATTGTATTTTCTATTTTATTAGATTGAATATCTTTATTATTTATAATATTTGTGTCTTTAATTTCTTCTTCTGTAATTTTTTACAGTAAAAGTTATATAAGATCAGAATTAAATTTAAATCGATTTATTATTTTAGTATTATTATTTGTGTTTTCAATAATTTTATTAATTATTAGTCCAAATATAATTAGAATTTTTTTAGGGTGAGATGGATTAGGTTTAGTTTCTTATTGTTTAGTAATTTATTATCAAAATATTAAATCTTATAATGCTGGTATATTAACAGCTTTATCAAATCGAGTAGGAGATGTAATAATTTTAATATTAGTTTCTTGAATATTAAATTATGGAAGATGAAATTATATTTTTTATTTAAATTTTATAGGAAATGATTTTTCTATAAAAGTTATTAGATTGTTAGTGATTATTGCTGCAATAACTAAGAGAGCTCAAATTCCTTTTAGTTCTTGATTACCTGCTGCAATAGCTGCTCCTACTCCGGTTTCTGCTTTAGTTCATTCTTCAACATTAGTAACTGCAGGAGTTTATTTATTAATTCGGTTTAATAATATTTTAGTTGAAATATTTTTTTTTAAATTTTTATTATTATTTTCTGGATTAACAATGATAATGGCTGGGATTTGTGCAAATTATGAATTTGATTTAAAAAAGATTATTGCTTTATCAACTTTAAGACAATTAGGTTTGATAATAAGAATTTTAAGAATAGGATTTTATGATTTAGCTTTTTTTCATTTATTAACTCATGCTATATTTAAAGCTTTATTATTTATGTGTGCGGGGGTGATTATTCATATAATAAATAATAATCAAGATATTCGAATAATAGGGGGAATTAGAATATATATTCCTTTAACTTCTTTATGTATAAATATTTCAAATTTAGCATTATGTGGAATTCCTTTTTTAGCTGGATTTTATTCTAAGGATATGATTTTAGAAATAGTAAGAATGAGAAATTTAAATTTATTAATTTTTTATTTATATTATTTTTCAACAGGGTTAACTATATTTTATACTATTCGTTTATTAATATATTTAATAATTAATGATTATAATTTATTAAGTATTTATAATTTATATGATGAGGATTATATTATATTAAAAAGAATATTTGTTTTATTATTTATAAGTTTAGTTTCTGGAAGATTTTTAAGTTGATTAATTTTTTATTATCCTTATATAATTTATTTACCATTTTCTTTAAAAATAATAGTAATTTATGTTAGAATTGCTGGTATATTAATAGGTCTATTAATTAGAAATATAAATATTTATTCATTAAATAAATTTTTAATATTTTATAATTTAAGAAGATTTTTAACTGTGATATGATTTTTACCAAATTTATCTACTTATGGTTTAAATTATTATTTTTTAAGTTTTGGTCAAATTTTAAGAAAAAATATTGATATAGGTTGAAGAGAAGTTTATAGAGGGCAAGGAATATATAAAATTATTAAATTTTATTCTTTAGTTAATATAATTTATCAAATAAATAATTTTAAAATTTATTTATTTAGATTTATTTTATGAATAATAATTTATATTATTATAATTATAATTATATTTAAATAGCTTAAAAAGAGTATAATATTGAAGATATTATGGTGATTATATAATCTTTAAATATTTATAAAAAAATTTTTTTATTTTTACAATGAAAATGTAAAGTTTTATTTAAACTATATAAATAGAAATATTAATGATTTTATTCACTATAAATTAAGTTAGCAGCTTAATTATTATATATTTCTAATTGGAATTTTTATTCAATTTTATCATTAACAGTGATATACCTCTTTTTGGTTTCAATTAATAAATAAGGAGTTATTAACTCTATCTTTTAAGTCGAAATTAAATGCAAATTGCTTCTTATTTAAGATAAATTGAAAAATTCAATATTATTTGAATGCAAATCAAATGTTTTTAATAAACTATAATCCTTTAATTTGTTCAATTTAATATATTTTGATTTCATTCATGGTAAAGTCCTACTAATAAAATAATAATAAAAAAAAAATTAATTTTAAATCAGGAAATGAAATTAACTCTAAAAAAAGTAGGAATTATCGGGAAAATTAAAGCAATTTCTACATCAAAAATTAGGAAAATTACTGTAATTAAAAAAAAATGTAAAGAAAAAGGAATTCGTGAAAGTGATTTTGGATCAAATCCACATTCAAATGGTGAACATTTTTCTCGATCGAGAAAAGATTTTTTTGAGATAATAAATGAAATTATTATAAAAATGTTGGCGATAATAATTATAATTGTAGATATTATTATTATTAAACTAATTATTTATATTAATAATAAATTAAACTTTTTGATTGGAAGTCAAATATACTAAATATATTATATAAATAGTTAATTTCCTCATCAATAAATAGAAATATAAAGAAATAATCATACTACATCTACAAAATGTCAATATCATGCAGCTGCTTCAAATCCAAAATGATGTGTATTAGAAAAATGATTATTAATATGACGAATTAAGCAAGTTAAAAGAAAAATAGTTCCGATAATAACATGAAGACCGTGGAATCCTGTAGCTATAAAAAAAGTTGATCCATAAATTCTATCAGCAATAGTAAAAGGAGCTTCAATATATTCATAAGCTTGAAGAATAGTAAAATAAATACCTAATAATACAGTAATTAATAAACTTTGTGAAGTTTGAGTGAAATTATTTTCTATTAAAGCATGATGAGCTCATGTGACAGTAATACCTGAAGTAATTAAAATAATGGTATTTAATAATGGAATTTGAAATGGATTAAATGGAACAATACTTATAGGAGGTCATATAGAACCAATTTCGATATTAGGTGATAATCTACTATGAAAGAATGCTCAAAAAAATGAAATAAAAAAAAAAATTTCTGAAATAATAAATAAAATTATTCCTCAACGAAGACCTTTAGTAACTAAGATTGTATGTTTTCCTTGGTAAGTTCCTTCTCGACAAATGTCTCGTCATCATTGATATATTGTTAATAGAACAATAACATAACCTAGAATAAGTAAATTTAAATTGAAATTATGGAATCATTTAACTAATCCGGTTACTAAAGTTATAACACCAATAGCTCCGGTTAAAGGTCAAGGACTATAATCTACTAAATGATATGGATGATTATGATTAATGGTCATTATTGTTAATTAACTTCTCTAGAATATAATGTACTTAAAATAGTAATAACATAAGATTGAATTACTGCTACAGCAGATTCTAAAATTAATAAAAGAATTTGAATAAAAATTAAAATAATTAATAAATAATTAGGTATATTTGTTCCAGTATTACTTAATAAGGTTAATAATAAATGTCCTGCAATTATATTGGCTGTAAGTCGAACAGCTAAAGTTCCAGGACGAATAATATTACTAATTGTTTCAATTAAAACTATAAATGGTATTAAAATAGTTGGAGTACCTTGAGGAATTATATGAATAAATATATGTTGTGTATTATTAATTCATCCATAAACTATAAATCTTAATCATAAAGTTAGAGATAAAGATAAAGAAATATTTAAATGACTAGTACTTGTAAAAATATATGGGAATAATCCTAAAAAGTTATTAAATAAAATAAAAAAGAATAAAGAAATAAAAATAAAAGTTGATCCATTATATCTATTAGGTCCTAAAAGAGTTTTAAATTCTCTATGTAATTTAGATGAAATAAAATTTCATAAAATAAAATGACGATTAGGGGTTAATCAAAAAGAATAGGGAATAAATATAAGTCCAATAATAGTTCTTATTCAATTAATTGATAAGTTAAAAATATTAGTAGATGGATCAAAAATAGAAAATAAATTATTTATCATTTTCAGGAAAAATTATTTTTTATGAATTTATTATTTTTATTATAATCAATATTTTTATAATTAAAAATGAAATAATTTATAATATTAAAAATAATAAAAATTATGATAAAAAAAATAAAGGATAAAATTCAATTTATTGGTATTATTTGAGGAATAAAAGAATATTACTAAAGTAATAATTTAAATTTGACATATTTATGTTATAAATTAACTAATTCTTTCATTAGAAGTAATTGCTAATTTACTATAAAATGGTTTAAGAGACCAGTACTTGCTTTCAGTCATCTAATGATGAATAATTATTAATTCAATTAATGAAATTTTTAATTGAAATTCTTTCAATTACAATAGGTATAAAACTATGATTTGCYCCACAAATTTCTGAACATTGTCCATAGAAAATACCAGGACGATTAATAAAAAATCTTGTTTGATTTAAACGACCTGGATTAGCATCAACTTTTACTCTTAAAGAAGGAATAGTTCATGAATGAATTACATCAGTAGCTGTAATTAAAATACGAATTTGGTTATTTATAGGTAAYACAATTCGATTATCTACATCTAATAAACGAAAATTAGCTAAATTATCTCTAGATTGAATTATATAAGAATCAAATTCAATTTTATTAAAATCAGAATATTCATAACTTCAATATCATTGATGACCAATAGATTTTAAAGTAATTAAAGGGTTATTTAATTCATCTAAAAGATATAATAATMGTAAAGAGGGTAAAGCAATAAAAATAAGAGTAATTGCTGGTAAGATAGTTCAAATTAATTCAATTATTTGTTCTTCTAAAAGAAATCGATTAATATATTTATTAAAAAATAAACTAATTATTAAGTATGATACTAAAATTGTAATTATAATTAAAATAATTAAAGTATGATCATGAAAAAAAATAATTTGTTCTATTAATGGGGAAGCTCTATTTTGATAATTAAGATTAGATCATGTTGCCATATTCTAAAAAAAGGATAATCCTTTATAAATGGGGTTTAAATCCATTACATATAGTCTGCCATATTAGAAATTACTTAAAATAGGTAATTCATTATAAGAATGTTCAGCAGGGGGTAAATTTTGATATCATTCAATAGATGAAGATATATTTAATGAGAAAAGAATTAGACGTTGATTAATTATTGATTCTCAAATAATAAGTGTTATTATAATTATAGAAAATAATGAAATATAAGATCCTAATGATGAAATAATATTTCATGAAATAAAACTATCAGGATAATCTGAATAACGACGAGGTATCCCAGCTAATCCTAAAAAATGTTGAGGAAAAAAAGTTAAATTAACTCCAATAAATATAGAAATGAATTGAATTTTTAATAAGTAGGGATTTATAGATAATCCTGTGAATAAAGGATATCAATGAATAAATCCTCCAAAAATAGCAAATACAGCTCCTATAGATAAAACATAATGAAAATGTGCAACAACATAATAAGTATCATGTAAAGTAATATCAATAGATGAATTAGCTAATACAACTCCTGTTAATCCTCCAACAGTGAATAAGAAAATAAATCCTAATCCTCATAATATAGAAGGACTATAGTTAATTTGAGTTCCATGGAGAGTAGCTAATCAACTAAAAATTTTAATTCCAGTTGGAACTGCAATAATTATAGTAGCTGAAGTAAAATAAGCACGAGTATCAATATCTATACCTACTGTAAATATATGATGAGCTCAGACAATAAATCCTAATAAACCAATTGCTATTATAGCATAAATTATACCTAAATATCCAAAAGTTTCCTTTTTTCCTCTTTCTTGAGAAATTATATGGGAAATTATCCCAAATCCAGGTAAAATTAAAATATAAACTTCTGGATGACCAAAAAATCAAAATAAATGTTGATAAAGAATTGGATCTCCTCCTCCTGCAGGATCAAAAAATGATGTATTTAAATTACGGTCAGTTAAAAGTATAGTAATAGCTCCTGCTAATACAGGTAAAGATAATAATAAAAGAAGAGCTGTAATTCCTACAGATCAAACAAATAGAGGTATTTGATCAAAAGATATATTATTAACTCGTATATTAATAATAGTTGTAATAAAATTAATTGCACCTAAAATTGATGAAATTCCTGCTAAATGTAAAGAAAAAATGGCTAAATCAACAGAAGAACCTCCGTGAGCAATATTAGATGAAAGTGGGGGATAAACTGTTCATCCTGTTCCTGCTCCATTTTCGACAATTCTACTAGAAATTAAAAGAATTAAAGATGGAGGTAAAAGTCAAAATCTTATATTATTTATTCGAGGAAAAGCTATATCTGGAGCTCCTAATATTAGAGGTACTAATCAATTTCCAAATCCTCCAATTATAATGGGTATAACTATAAAAAAAATTATAATAAAAGCGTGAGCTGTTACAATAGTATTATAAATCTGATCATCTCCAATTAAAGAACCTGGGTTTCCTAATTCTGTTCGAATTAATAAACTTAAAGATGTACCTACTATTCCTGCTCAAATTCCAAAAATAAAATATAAAGTTCCAATATCCTTATGATTTGTTGAAAAAAGTCATTTTCGCTATAAATAAAATGGCTGAGGTTAAAGCGATAAATTGTAAATTTATTAACGAGAAATATTCTCTTTTATTAAGTCTTATATTCAATAATGATATAAAATTGCAAATTTTATGGTGTAAGTAAATACTAAGGCTTAAAGAGAATTCTTTATAAATAATTTTGAAGATTATTAGTTTATTTAACTTAAAACCTTAGAAAAAAAAAGTTCTAATAATTATACCTAATAAAGAAATAAAATTAAAAAAATAAATAAAAATTAAAAAATTATTTTTAATAAAAATTTTAAATCACTTTAATTTAAAAGAAAAAAATAATAAAGAAGAATAAATAATACGAATATAAACAAATAATAAAATTAAACTTGATATAACAAAAATAAAAGAAATAATAAATAAATTATTATTTATTAAATAATTAATAACAAGTCATTTAGGAAAAAATCCTAAAAAAGGAGGTAAACCTCCTAAAGAAAAAAGATTAATTATAATAGAAATTTTAATTAAAAAATTTATATTAAAAAAAAATAATTGACTGATAAAAAATGTATTAATAATATAAAATAATAAACATATAATAAATGTAAAAATTGAATAAAAAATAAAATAAATTAACCATAAATTTTCTCTAATAATTATTGAAGAGATTATTCAACCTAAATTATTAATTGATGAAAAGGCTAATAATTTTCGTAAAGAAGTTTGATTAAATCTACCGATAGCTCCAATTAATACATTAAAAATTATAATAAAATATARAAAATTTAAATTAAAATAATAAGATAAAAGAATTATAGGTGTAATTTTTTGTCAAGACATTAAAATAAAACAATTAAACCATGAAAGACCTTCTATAATATTAGGAAATCAAAAATGAAATGGAATTGATCCTATTTTTATTAATAAAGAAGAATTAATAATAATTGAAAAAAAATTATTAAAAAAAAAATTTTTTATTAAAAATAAGCTTAATAAAATTGAAAATAAAAAATTAATTGAAGCAATTGATTGTGTAAGAAAATATTTGAGGGAAGCTTCTGAATTTAAAAGATTATTATGGGTTGAAATAAGGGGGATAAATCTTAATAAATTAATTTCTAATCCAATTCAACATCCTAGTCATGAATTAGAAGATACAGAAATAAGAGTTCTAAAAAATAAAATAAATAAAAAAAATATTTTATTAGAATTATTAATTAGAAGAATAAAAAATAAGAGTTTAAATCTAAAATGAAATTTATTCATATTATAAAATTATATTTTAGTGTAAGATGCACAATAATTTTTGAAATTATTAGGTATAGTTTAATTCTATAAAATATAATAAAGGTAAAAAAATTACATAATTTATCCTATCAGAATAATCCTTTTAATCAGGCACTTTATTTTTAAAAAAAAGGGATTTCCTTTATATTTGAGGTATGAGCCCAAAAGCTTTATTTTAGCTTATTTTTAA